ATGAACCTAAAAGCTTTTTTAGTTTATCTTTTTGTAAAAAAATGTTTGATGCATTTACTTTTTTGATTTCTAAAGTTAAAGTTTAATTCTTTATTTTACAATAAAGGCAATTTTTGCATTATTTATTCTATCAGAATAATCCTTTTTCAGGCACTTTATTTTTATTTTAAAAATAAAAAAAATAGAATAATATACATAATTCTATTTTAAAATTTTTTAAAATAAAAATGGAATAAATTATTACATATATATATATTATATATATTAAATATATTAATATGTAATATATTATTACATATATATATATTAAATATATTAATATGGAATAAATTATTACATATATATATATTAAATATATTAATATGGAATAAATTATTACATATATATATATTATATATATTAAATATATTAATATGGAATAAATTATTACATATATATAAGTCTATATTTTTAGAATGAAATTTCTTAATTTAGAATAAATGGTTACATATATATACTACTCCTTCTACCCCCGGACACAGGACTCCCCCCCCAGTACATGAAATAAAACTTTAAAAAAAATTAATAGGAATTTATATAAAGAATGATTAATAGGTCTATAAAAATATTTTTCAACTTTCTGATTAAATTTGAACTAAAAAAAAAAATAAATAGAAAAAACATAAGGAACAATTTTGAAAAATTTTTCAATAATAATATTTATTTTAAAAATAAAAAAAATAGAATAATATACATAATTCTATTTTAAAATTTTTTAAAATAAAAATAAAGTGCCTGAAAAAGGATTATTCTGATAGAATAAATAATGCAAAAATTGCCTTTATTGTAAAATAAAGAATTAAACTTTAACTTTAGAAATCAAAAAACTAAATGCATCAAACATTTTTTTACAAAAAGATAAGCTAAAAAAGCTTTTAGGTTCATACCCTAAATATAGGAATTAAATATCCTTCTTTTTAATTTTTATAAATTCAACAAATATTATATTTTTATCAACATTAAAAATAAGAATTTTATTATCATTATCATCTAATTCAATATTTATTATTTGAATAACAATTGAAATTTCTAATTTATCATTTATTCCAATTATAATAAGAAAAAAAATAAAAAATTCAGAAAGTATTATAAAATACTTTATTATTCAAAGAATTTCATCAATAATTATTATATTTAGAATAATTATAACATTAATAAATATAAATTTAGAAACAACAATATTAGTTTCATTAATTATAAAAATAGGGGGAGTACCATTCCATAATTGAGTATTATCAATTATTAAAGGTATAGAATATAAATCAATACTTATTATATTTACAATTATAAAAATACCACCAATAATAATATTTAGATTAATTAATAATAAAAATACAATAATAATTATTATTTCAATAATTATTGCACCAATATTAATAATTAATCAAAATTCAATAAAAAAAATTATATCACTATCATCAATCTTTAACTTAAGAATAATAATATTTATTAGATTTGAAATAAAAATATGAATAATATTCATTTTAATTTACACAATTATTATAACAATATTATTTAAACAAATAGAAATTAATAAAATTAAATATATTAATCAATTAATAATTAATTCAAATAAAATAAATAAAAAAGAACTATGAATTTCTATATTATCATTAGGTGGAATACCACCTATAGCAGGATTTTTTAACACAATAATTGTTATAAAAACTATATTAAACAAAAAAGAATTAATTATATTAATAATATTAATTATATCATCAACTATAGTCTTATACATATATATAGTATATATATATTCATGTTTAATATTTTATATTTCAATAAACAAAAACTTTATAAAAAAAACTTCAATTAAAAAATATCCAAGATTAATATTTAATTTATTATTTAATCCTATACTTATATTAAGAAAATTATTTAATTAAGATTTTAAGTTAAATCAAACTAATAACCTTCAAAGTTGTAAATATCAAAATTAGATAAATCTTAGAATAATCACTTTTAATTTTGCAAATTAAAGTTCTTTACTTAAACTACAAGATTATTAAGAGAATAAAATTCTTAAGTAAATTTACAATTTACCACCTATATATCAGACACCTTAATGAATAAATGACTATTTTCTACTAACCATAAAAACATTGGAACACTTTACTTTATATTTGGAATATGATCAGGAATATTGGGAATAATATTAAGAATAATTATTCGAATAGAATTATCATCTTCAGGAATACTATTAAATAATAGTCAAATCTATAATGTAATTGTGACAGCTCATGCATTTATTATAATTTTTTTTATAGTTATACCAATCATAATTGGAGGGTTTGGAAATTGATTAATTCCTATAATAATTGGAGCACCAGATATAGCTTATCCTCGTATAAATAACATAAGATTTTGACTTTTACCACCATCATTAACCCTAATAATTTGTAGATCTATTACAGAGATAGGATCAGGAACAGGATGAACAGTTTATCCACCTCTTTCTATAAATTCAGCACATTCAGGACCTAGAGTAGATATGTCTATTTTTTCACTTCATTTAGCGGGTATTTCTTCTATTTTAGGGGCAATTAATTTCATTTCAACAATTATAAACATACGAAGAATAAATATAAAAATTGAACAAATACAACTATTTGTATGATCAGTTCTAATTACAGCATTCCTATTAATTTTATCATTACCCGTTTTAGCAGGAGCTATTACAATATTACTAACAGACCGAAATCTAAATACATCTTTTTTTGATCCATCCGGAGGAGGTGATCCAATTCTTTATCAACATTTATTCTGATTCTTTGGACATCCAGAAGTTTATATTTTGATTCTACCAGGATTTGGTATCATTTCTCATATTATTAATAAAGAAACAGGAAAAAATCAATCATTTGGTTCATTAGGTATAATTTACGCTATAGTATCAATTGGTATTTTAGGGTTCGTAGTATGAGGACATCACATATTTACTGTAGGTATAAATGTAGATACACGAGCATATTTTACTTCAGCTACAATAATTATTGCTATTCCTACAGGAATTAAAATCTTTAGATGATTAGCAACAATATTTGGGTCAAACCAAAAATATACAATTTCATTAATATGATCATACGGATTTGTTTTTCTGTTTACAATTGGAGGATTAACAGGAATAATATTATCTAATTCATCAATTGATATCATTATACATGATACATATTATGTAGTAGCACATTTCCATTATGTATTATCAATAGGAGCAGTATTTGCAATTATAGCAGGAATAACTCAATGATTTGAACTGTTTACAGGAACTTCTTTAAACTCCAAATGAATAAAAATTCAATTTTCAACCATATTTATTGGTGTAAATTTTACATTTTTTCCCCAACATATACTAGGATTAAATGGTATACCACGACGGTATTCAGATTTTCAAGACTCAATATCAATATGAAATATTTTATCATCTATAGGAAGTATAATTTCAATAATTAGAATTATATTATTAATTTTTAATATATGAGAAAGAATAATATCAAAACGTATTCCTTTATTTTTATATAACAATAATTCATCAATTGAATGGTTACAAAAGCTACCTCCTCAAGAACATTCTTTTTATGAAATCCCATTTTTAACAAAATTTTAATATGGCAGAAAAAGTGCAATGAACTTAAAATTCATATATAAATATTATTATTTTATTAAAAATTAAATGAAAAAGAATATCCTTTAATGATCCTGTTTCACCATCAATAGAACAAATAATCATATTCCATGATCATACTATAATAGTTATTTTAATAATTACAATAATAGTAATATATATTATAATATTTATTATAATAAATAAATTAACGAATTTAATAATTTACCAAGAACAAATAATTGAAATAATTTGAACAATTCTACCAGCATTATTTCTTATAATAGTAGCATTACCATCAATTCGAATTTTATATTTAATTGAAGAAATATCAGAACCTATACTAACATTCAAAGCAATTGGGCATCAATGATTTTGATCATATGAATATTCAGATATAAAAAAAATTGAATTTGATTCATACATAAAACCAATAAATTTAAAATCAATTCGAATTTTGGAAACAGACAATCGAATAGTATTACCAATAAAAACTAAAATTCGATTAATTACAACATCTACAGATGTAATTCATTCATGAACTATTCAATCCTTAGGAGTAAAAATTGATTCAATACCAGGTCGAATAAATCAAGGAATAATATTTATATCACGACCAGGAATATACTTCGGACAATGTTCAGAAATTTGTGGAGCAAATCATAGATTTATACCTATTATAATTGAAAGAATTAATATTAAATCATTCATTAAATGAATAAAAAATTACTCATTAAGAATCTTTAAAGCAAGAATTGGTCTCTTAAACCAAATTATAGTAAATTAGCAATTACTCTTAATGAAAAAATTTAGTTTAAAATAAAATATTAATTTGTCAAATTAAAGTTATTAAAAAAATAATTTTTGCCACAAATATCTCCTATATGATGATCTTCAATAATAATCCAATTTTTACTACTAATAATAATCTTAATAACAATAATTTTTTTTAAAAAAAACTCAAAAATAAATTTTAAAAAAAAAATAAAAAATAAAATAATATGAAAATGATAACAAATTTATTCTCAACTTTTGATCCATGTACAGGAAAAATATCAATAAATTGAATTAGAACAATAATATTTATTTTTATTATCCCAAATAAATTCTGAAAAAAAAATAATACTCAAGAAATAATACTAAATTTAATATTTAAATTTATTAATAAAGAAATAAGAATAAATACTAAATATAAATCCATTAAAGTTATATTAATTACCATAATAATATTTATTTTAATTAATAATATAATAGGATTATTACCTTACGTATTTACATCTTCATCACACTTGATATTTTCACTTTCATTATCAATTCCAATATGAATTTCATATATAATATTCGGATGAAAAATAAACACTAAGTTAATATTAACTAATATACTACCAAAAAATACACCAACACTTATTATACCATTAATAATTATAATTGAACTCACAAGAAATTTAATTCGACCATACTCATTAGCTATCCGATTATCAGCAAATATAATTGCAGGGCATTTACTTTTTAGACTTCTAGGAGAAAAAAACATATTAATATTTATAATCATTATATTATTCATAATAACATTTGAATTAGCAGTATCAATTATTCAATCTTATGTATTCATAACATTAATATCATTATATTCAAGAGAAGTATAAATGAATAATCATAAATTCCATATAGTTAATAACAGACCATGACCTATTCTTACCTCAATAAGAATGTTCACATTTGCAATAGGAACAGTAATATGAATGCATAAAACAGAAATTAATACAATATTAATAGGATTTATTATAATAATTTTAACTTCTTTTCAATGATGACGAGACATTACTCGTGAATCAACATTTCAAGGAAATCATAATAAAAAAATTATTATAATAATAAAATGAGGAATAATATTATTTATTTTATCAGAGATTTTATTTTTCACATCATTTTTCTGAACATTTTTTCATATAAGACTTTCACCAAGTATTGAAATTGGTCTAAACTGACCTCCTTTAGGAATTGAACCTATAAAACCTATAAATATTCCACTACTAAATACCATTATTTTAATTTCTTCGGGGATTTCAATTACATGAGCACATCATAGAATTATAATTAAAATATATAATCAAACAATAAAAAGAATATTAATTACAATTTTATTAGGATTATATTTCTCGATAATTCAATTATATGAATATATAGAATGTAGTTTTACCATTTCAGACTCAGTATTTGGATCAACATTTTTTTTAATAACTGGATTCCATGGAATCCATGTTATTATTGGAACAATATTTTTAATTACATCAACATTACGAATAAAAAGTTTACATTTTTCAAGAAATCATATAGTAGGATTTGAATCATCAGCATGATACTGACACTTCGTTGATGTAGTATGATTAATACTTTATATATCATTATATTGATGAGGAATATATTCATTTAGTATAAAAAGTATATAAAGCTTCCAACTTTAAGGTTTTTAAAAATGAATAATCTTATTAATCATAACATTTTGTTCATCAATTTCAATTTTAATTATAACATTAACTATTATAATTTTAATTATTATAAAAAAAAAAAAAAAAAATATAAATAAAATAACACCATTTGAATGTGGATTTAATTCAATTTCTAATAAACGATTACCATTTTCATCTCACTTTTTCATTATTGGAATAATATTTCTAATTTTTGATATCGAAATCATTATTATTATACCATTAATTTTAACAATAAAATTTTCATTAATAAAATGATGAATATTAACATCATTTTTAATTTTAAGAATTTTAACTATAGGATTATATCATGAATGATATAATGGAATATTAAAATGAACAAAATAAGAGTTATAGTTAAATATAATATCTAATTTGCAATTAGAAGGTGTGTAAAAACTAACTTTAACAAAGAAGTAAAAATTACAATTAGTTTCGACCTAATATAAGAGTTATATCCTCCATGTTTTAATTGAAGCCAAAGATAGAGGCATCTTATTGTTAATAAGAAAAATGTTTTTCCAATTAAAAGAGATTAAGAAATTAAAATAGCTGCTAACTAATTTTAAAAGCGGTTAAAATCCGTTTATCTCTTATATGAATAAAACTAAATTCAAATAGTTTATTTAAAACATTTTATTTTCAATAAAAAAAAAGATACAAATCTTATGAATAATTTTGTTTTTAAATAAAAATTTCCATAGTAACTTCAACACTATATTCTAATTAACATAAACTATAAAAACTAAATAAAAAAAAGAAAATAAAATACAAAAATAAAAACAAAAAGATTATACTTATTAAAAGAATAAATATAAAAAAAATAACCTAATTCATTAATTAAATAACCCAAACCAGAAAAACCATAATATTCACCCCAATTTAATATAGTATTATTTAAAGAAAAAAAAAAAGTATATAAAGAATAATACAAATATCAAAAATAACTAGATATATAAATCATAGAACCAAAATTATAATAGAATAAATTAAAAAAAATATAAGACTTTATTAAACAAAATTCATAACCTAAAAATAAACCAAAAAAAATAAAAAAAATTGAAAACAATTTCATTTTAATAGGTAAATAAATAAAAAATAAATTAAAATCAAATAATCAAACCAAAAAAGAACCAAAAAAAATAGATATTATGGATAAAAAAAAAATTCTTAACTTCATTCAATTTAAATAATCATAAAAAACAATATAAAAACCTAAAGAGAAAGAAGTAATTATACAATAATAAAATAAACGAATAGAGTATAAACAAGTTATACCAATTGATATATAAAATAAACAATAAAAAAAAAATCTATAGGAAAAAAATCTAAATGATTCAAAAATCAAATCCTTAGAATAAAAACCAGATAAAAAAGGAATTCCACATAAACAAATATTAGAAATATTAAAACAAGAACAAGTAAAAGGTATTAATAAATTTAAAGAACCTAAATAACGAATATCCTGATTATCATTTATATAATAAATAAAAATACCAGAACAAAGAAATATTAAAGACTTAAATATAGCATGAGTTACTAAATGAAAAAAACTAAAATCAGTAAACCCAACAAAAATACTTAATATCATTAAACCTAATTGACTTAAAGTAGAAAGGGCAATAATTTTCTTTATATCATATTCATATAAAGAACAAAAAGAAGAAAATAAAATAGTTATCATTCTAATGAAAATAAATAAAGAATTAAAAACAAATAAATTAGAATAAAAACGAATTAATAAATATACACCCGCAGTTACTAAAGTAGAAGAATGAACCAAGGAAGAAACAGGAGTAGGAGCAGATATAGCTATAGGAAGTCAAGAGGAAAAAGGAACTTGTGCTCTTTTAGTAAAACAAGAAAAAATTAATAAAATATAAATATAATAATTATAATAATCTAAATAAAATAAAAAATGTCATGAACCATAAGAAATTAATCAACATGAACAAATTAATAAACCAAAATCACCAATTCGATTTGTTAAACAAGTAATTATTCCAGAAAGATATCTCCTTATAGATATATAATAAATTACTAAACAATAAGAAACAAGACCAAGACCATCCCATCCTAACATAATTCTCAATAAATTAGGTCTAATAATTATCAAAATTATTCTAAAAATAAAAATTATTAAAATAAAAAAAAAACGATAAAAAGATAATCTATTCTCACCCATATAATTATATCTATAAATAATAACTATAGAAGAAATAAATATTACTACAGAAATAAAAATTAATCTTAACCAATCTAAATAAATTAAATAACTTAAATTAAAAGAATTATTATTATACAAAGTATATTCAATAAAAATAACATAAGAATAATGTATTATATATATAGAAAAAAAAAAAAAAAAAAAAAAAAAAAAAAAAAAAAAGAAAGACCAAGAAAAATATATTAAAGACTTCAAAATCAAATGAATTAAATCATCTAAGGTACCACAAACCTATATTTTTAATTAAACTAAATTGATAAAATTAAAATAAAACAAAAAAAAAATAAAAATTAAAAAAAAATAAATAAATTAAATGGAAAAAAATAATAAAGTAGTCAATTATATAACCTAAATTAAAACTAAAAGAAAAATAACTTTTTCCATGATTTATATAACTAAATATATAAAAATTAAAACAAGAAACAAAAAAAAAAATAAAAAACATATAATATATAGAGATAAATCTATAACAAATCATTCTATTCATAATTATAAATTCTGATAAAAAATTTACTCTAGGAGGACAACTTATATTAATTGAACAAAAAAAAAATCAAAATATACATAATGTAGGAAAATAAACAATTATACCCCTATTAATAAAAAAACTTCGACTATAAATAAAATTATAATAAAAACTAGCTAAACAAAAAAGACCTGATGAACAAAAACCATGACAAATTATTATTAGATAAGAACCTAGAAATCCTAATCTATAAAAAGTTATTAACCCTATAATACATATTCCCATATGAGAAACAGAGGAATAAGCAATTATAAACTTTACATCTGATTGAATTAAACAAATATAGGAAACTAACAAAGAACCATATATTCTCAAAGAATACCAAATATAATTATAATTTAAAAATAAATCTTCAAATATTATTATAAAGCGAATTAACCCATAACCACCAACCTTAAGCATTAAACCAGCTAAAACTATTGAACCAAATAAAGGGGCCTGAACATGAGCTTTAGGCAACCAAAAATGTAATATAAACATAGGAAACTTAACTAAAAAGGAAAAAATTAAACAAAAATTTAAATAAAAAGAAAAATTTAAATTAAAGTTTAAATCAAAAAACAATCTGTTAAATTCATATAATCAAATAATAAAAATTATTAATGGAAAAGAAGAAAARATAGTGTAAAAAAATAAATAAAACCCAGAAATTAATCGTTCAGGCTGATAACCTCAACCAAATACTATTATAACTAAAGGAATTAAACTAAACTCAAAAAAAAAATATATAATTAAAATATTTAATCTATAAAAAATAAAAAATAATCTTAGTAAAAGAAAATATATAATAAAAAAAAAACAATTAAAATTTCTAAAATTAAAAGATATAATTATTAGTAAAAAAACAAAAAATAACAAAAAAATTATTCAAAAAGAATAAAAATCAATTCCAAAAATATATGTTAAAGAACAGTAAAAATAAAAAAAATTTGTTTTTGTAAATATAAAAATCATTAAAATAAAAATAAATTGTAAAGAAAAAATATCTATTAAAAAATAAATAAGGATCAAAGATAAAAACATAAAAATTATTATCATATATATATTGAATTTAAATAATTATTTCCATAAAAACGAATAAAATAAACTAATGATCTCAATCCTAATACACCCTCACACACAAATATTCTTATAAGTAAAACATATATATATATAAAATTATAATTTAAAAGTAAAAAAAAATAAATTAAAATTAATAATCTAATTACTAATAATTCTAATATTATTAAACATAATAAAATATGTTTACGAACCATAAATAAAGAAACTAAACTTGAAATAAAAATAAAAAAAAAAAAAAAATTCATTAGTTTTTATAGTTTAAAAAAAACATTAATTTTGTAAATTAAATTTAGAATAATCTTAAAAACATCAACAAAAGGAATTTACCTTTCATAATTACCCAAAAATTAAATTTTTAAATAAACTATTTGTTGAAATTAAATTAATACTAATAAAATTGATTATAATTAATTCAACTATATTAATTAATCTTAAAAATCCCATATCTATAAGAATAATAATTATCAGAAAAACTTTATTAATTTGCATAATAATAAATTTTATAAGATTAACATCATGATTATCAATAATATTTTTTTTAATAATAGTAGGAGGATTACTTATTATTTTTTCATATATAACTAGAACAGTTTCTAATGAAAAATCTAAATTTAAAGTTAACTTAACCATAATTTTAATTCTGATTTTTCCTTTGGAAAATAATATAATTGAAAATATTATAAATGAAAATGAAATAATTAATTCAAATTTTGAAATTACAAAATTTTCAATAATTAAACTTTTTAATAAAAAATCTATAAACTTATCAATTTTTATCATTATCTACTTATTAATAACTATAATTATAGTATCTAAATTAATTATAAAAAATATAGGACCATTACGAACAAAAAATTAATGAATAAACCAATACGAAAGACCAGAATTATTAAAATAATCAATAACTCAATTGTAGATTTACCTACACCAATTAATTTATTTTCATGATGAAACTTTGGTTCAATATTAGGAATTTGTTTACTAATTCAATTAATTTCAGGAATTATATTATCAATACACTATAATCAAAACATTGATTTAGCATTCAACTCAGTTGATCATATTATACGAAATGTAAACGGGGGATGAATAATTAAGTACATTCATGCAAATGGTGCATCAATATTTTTCATATGTGTGTATATACACATTTGACGAGGAATATACTATGGATCATACAAATTAAAAGCAACATGAAATATAGGAGTATTAATTTTATTTGCTTTGATAGGAACAGCATTTTTAGGGTATGTATTACCTTGAGGTCAGATATCTTTCTGGGGAGCAACAGTTATTACCAATTTATTATCAGCTATTCCTTATATTGGAGATATAATAGTAAAATGAATTTGAGGTGGGTTCTCAGTCAATAACGCAACTATTAATCGATTCTTCTCACTCCACTTTACCCTTCCATTTATTGTAGCCATGATAGTATTAATTCACTTAATACTTTTACATAAAACAGGTTCTAACAACCCGTTAGGAATTAATTCAAATTTAGATAAAATTCCATTTCATCCATACTATTCAATTAAAGATATTATAGGATTTTCAATTATAATTTCAATATTTCTATTATTAATTTTAATAGAACCTTTATTATTATCTGACCCTGATAACTTTACACCAGCTAACCCAATAGTTACCCCAATTCATATTCAACCAGAATGATATTTCCTATTTGCTTATGCTATTCTTCGATCTATCCCTAATAAATTGGGGGGAGTAATAGCTTTATTATCGTCACTATTAATTCTTTTTTCTATACCAATTTCTCATAAATCAAAATTTAAATCAATATCATTTTATCCAATTAACCAAATTTTATTTTGAATTTTTATTGTTATTTCCATTCTATTAACATGAATTGGAATAAAACCAGTTGAAGAACCATACCTATATACAGGAGAAATATTAACAAAAATATATTTTATATTTTTTTTATTAAACCCTATAATTATAAAAATTTGAGATAAAATAATTAAATAAGTTATTTAGCTTATAATAAAGCATGTATTTTGAAAATACAAGAAAGAAAAATTTAATAACTTTACAAATTTTTATGATAAATAATTAAACTTTTCAAAAAAACAAAAAAAAATAAATAATTTAAACTAATAGGTAAATAACACTTTCAAGATAAATATATAAGCTTATCATAACGATAACGAGGAAAAGAAGAACGAATTCAAACATACACAAAACAAAAAAATACAATTTTCAAAAAAAATAAATAACTAAAAAAATCACCTCCTAAATAAACTAAACAAGTAAATATTCTAATAAAAATAATTGAACAATATTCAGAAATAAAAATATAAGAAAAACTTATTGATGAATATTCAACATTAAAACCTGAAACTAACTCTCTTTCTCCTTCAGAAAAATCAAAAGGAGAACGATTTCTCTCAGCTAAACAACAAGAAAATCAACAAAAAAATAAAGGAAAAGAAAGATAAATAAATCATACCCCATTCTGAAATGTTATCAATCTAAATAAATCATAACCTTCAACTAAAATAAAATAACAAATTAAAATAATAGATAAAGAAACCTCATATGAAATAGATTGAGAAACACCACGAACTCTACCTAACAAAGAATATATTCTATTTGAAGATCAACCCATTACAATAATGAAATAAATTCCTAAACTTAAAATACACAAAAAAAAAATTAAACCAAAATTTAAAAAAATTAAATTTCCCAAAAAAGGGAAAATCAATCATAAAGAAAGTGAATGAATTAATCCAAATAAAGGAGAAAAAAAAAAAAAAAAAAAATTACAATTCTTTGGAAAAAAATACTCCTTTAAAAAAAGTTTAAAACCATATCTGAAAGGTTGAAACAAACCAATTAATCCAACTTTATTAGGACCTTTACGATACTGAATATAACTTAAAACTTTACGTTCTAATAAAGTAAAATAACCAACTGAAATTAAAACCATCAATAATAAAAAAAAAAAAGTTATTAAATAAATTATTGAATGTAACATATATTACTTTTTTAAAATCTAAAATTAATGCACTAATCTGCCAAATCAATAATAAATTTAATATTTTAATATTATTCCTCGGTCCTTTCGTACTAAAAGAAAAAAAATATTTCAAGATAGAAACCAACCTGGCTCACACCGGTTTAAACTCAAATCATGTAAGTTTTTAAAAGTCGAACAGACTTATAGTTATAGCTTTTGCACCAAAAAATTAACTTAATTCAACATCGAGGTCGAAAACATTTATATAGATTAGAACTCCTTATAAAAATTACGCTGTTATCCCTAAGGTAATTTTATCTTTTAATCTTAATTTTGGATCAAAAAAACATTATAATGAAAAAATAAAATAAAGATTAAATTTATTAGTCACCCCAACTAAAATTTTAAATTAAATTTAATAAAAAAAATATTTAATAAAAAAAAATAAAATTAAAATTCTATAGGGTCTTCTCGTCCCTGAAAAAAATTTAAGATTTTTAACTAAAAAAATAAATTCAAATTTTTAAATTAATAAAACAAGTCCCTCATTAATTCTTTCATACAAGATTTCAATTAAAAACCAAATTACTATGCTACCTTTGTACAGTCAATATACTGCAGCCATTTAAATAATCATAGGGCAGAAATTACTTTAAATTTAAGTTCTTAAAGAAATGTTTTTAATAAACAGTTGAAGACTAAATTTGTCTAATTAATAAAAAATAAAATAAAAAAAATACTTATTAATTCATTATTAATTATAAAAAAAAATTACTTAAAAAAATTAAGTAAAAAATTAAATAAAAAAAAAATTAATTAAATAAAAATAAAATATTACAAACTTAATAGAAAATATTAAACTTAAAAAAAATTACTATTTTTAAAAATTTTAAAAAATTAATTAGATTATCCAAATTAATATAAGAATTAAAAATAATAATAAATTAAAAACTTAAATCCAAAATTAAACTTAATCCATAATAACCAGATATATAAAAATTCAAATAACTTATAATTATTAAATATAAATTTGTAAAAATTATTATACAGTTATAAAAATATATATTTAAATAATTAAATTTCGGGAAAATAAAATAATTCAATAAATTAAATTACCCTGATACAAAAGGTACTATAAATAATTCTTTAATTTTATAATAAAACCTTATCAGTAAAAAAAAAAATTATTTAATTAAAATACTAAAAAAAAAAAAAATAAAAAAAAAAATTTACATTAAAATCAGAAAGAATATTAAAATTTTCAAATTAATGTAAATAATTAGCTTTAAAATAAGCTACATCCTGAAAATCTAGACTCACTTTCCAGTAAAACTACTTTGTTACGACTTATCCTATATAAAGGAGTGACGGGCGATATGTACATTAATTAGAACTTTATTCAAAATAATTAATTAATTAAATTTACTATTAAATCCTATAAATTCATTCAAAAAGAAATAATTTTTTTCTTAAAAATTTAGTAACACATATTAACCAAAATAAAACTGCACCTTGACCTAAAATATTTCTAAGATAGAAAAAGAAAATTATTTAAAAAATATTCTATCAATAGAGATATACAAATAAAAAATTGGTAAAAAATATCGTGGATTATCAATTAAAATACATGTTCCTCTAAAAAGATTTTATTAACCGCCAAATTCTTTGATTTTTTAAGAACTTAACTAATATTAATCTAGAAAAAAAATAAGAAATTAATAATAGGGTATCTAATCCTAGTTTTTAATAAAATTTTAAAATAAAAAAAAAAGAAAAAAATATTTAATTATAAATTTCACCTTAATAAAAAAAAAGTAAATCATATAAAAATATATAAACCAAAATTATTTAATTTCATAAAATGTATAACCGCGAATGCTGGCACAATATTTTTCTAAAAAAAATAAATTAATAATTAATTAAAAATAATAAATAATAAAATTAATTACTGAAAAAAAAATTCATGTAAATTAAATATATAATAAATAACTAAGCAAGAATAAAACTTTTTTTTAAAAACATCAAAAATAGAATAAATTAATTTTAAATATAAATCATTATTAATTAGTATTACCATCAAATAAGAATTAATAGGAGGTAATATAACATATAAATATGATAAATATATAGAATATAAATAATTATTAATTAGTATTACCATCAAATAAGAATTAATAGGAGGTAATATAACATATAAATATGATAAATATATAGAATATAAATAATTATTAATTAGTATTACCATCAAATAAGAATTAATAGGAGGTAATAGTAAATTTAATTAATTAATTATTTTGAATAAAGTTCTAATTAATGTACATATCGCCCGTCACTCCTTTATATAGGATAAGTCGTAACAAAGTAGTTTTACTGGAAAGTGAGTCTAGATTTTCAGGATGTAGCTTATTTTAAAGCTAATTATTTACATTAATTAGAACTTTATTCAAAATAATTAATT